AGCTCGTTTATTTACAACGGAATGGTATACAAAGTCAACAGATCTCAATGAATACAAAATAGGATTTATGGCTTCACAAACTGTTGAGGGTAGTTCTAGATCTGGTCCAAGACGAACAGCTGTAGGGGATTTATTGAAACCATTGAATTCAGAATATGGTAAAGTAGCTCCTGGGTGGGGAACTACTCCTTTGATGGGTGTCGCAATGGCTCTATTTGCAATATTCCTATCTATTATTTTGGAGATTTATAATTCTTCGGTTTTACTGGACGGAATTTCACTGAATTAGATTCACAAGAACCACAAAATCCTAGCTTTTAAATACAATAAAGTGAAACATTTAATTTAGGTCTCGGATTTTTATTTTTATTTTAGCTCATTCTTTTTTGGTAGTTCGACCGTGAAATTTTTTTGTTTCTGTATTTCCGGAATATGAGTGTGTGACTTGTTATAATTGATCCTATTGATAGTACAGAGAATGGGTCTGTCGTCTTGATAGAGATGGTTTTACCCCGTCGGATATTCATTCTAGTATCTGGAACACGGAATATATGAAATAGATCACGAAGTATTCGAACTATGATTCATACTTAATATTCAGACCTCGCGGCCGGATTCCAAAAATTTTTCCAAAGAAAAAGTTCTAAATTCGAATTAGAAATGGAAAGATTTTTTTCTTTCCAATTTCCATTTCTGCTTTGATTTTGCTCAAAGGACAAATATTTCACAAATATTTCTTTGTATTTTTAGTCATTATATCTATCCTACTCGTTGAATAAATGATGATCCAATGGTTCTTACTCAGGGACTCTTTGGACTTAATTTGAGGGTTTTATTGAATCATCGTGGTTCTAGTATGAATCTGAGGTTTCAATTGATTCATAGGGTCTTAACAAGAAAATTCCTATCAATAATAAAGAAAACAAAAGTAAAGCCGCATTACATACAAATCAAAATAACAAATCAAAGAAAAAGAAATAGGTAAATAGAAGATTCAAGAGGCCTGTAACGATCAACATAAAGACAAGTGAGCCGACTTGATTTTTTGGCATTCTAATTATAACCACAAAGAAGAGCTTTCTGATTTTTACTCTTTCGTATCTTTAGATAAGATTAAATCAGAAGATTAAGAAGTTTCCAATTTTCTATTCCATATCCTTTTCACCCAGTAGTTGGGTGTTTTTGTTTGAGCTGTACGAGATGAAATTCTCATATACGGTTCTCAGAGGGGGAGTCCCTTTGGTTTACCTATCTCAATAAAGTTTATGATTGGTTCGAAGAACGTCTCGAGATTCAGGCGATTGCAGATGATATAACTAGTAAATACGTTCCTCCTCATGTCAACATATTTTATTGTCTAGGAGGAATTACGCTTACTTGTTTTTTAGTACAAGTAGCTACAGGCTTTGCTATGACTTTTTACTACCGTCCGACCGTTACTGAGGCTTTTGCTTCTGTTCAATACATAATGACAGAAGCTAACTTCGGTTGGTTAATCCGATCAGTTCATCGATGGTCGGCAAGTATGATGGTCCTAATGATAATCCTGCACGTATTTCGTGTGTATCTCACTGGTGGTTTTAAAAAACCTCGCGAATTGACTTGGGTTACGGGTGTGGTTCTGGCTGTATTGACCGCATCTTTTGGTGTAACAGGTTATTCTTTACCTTGGGACCAAATTGGGTATTGGGCAGTAAAAATTGTAACAGGCGTACCGGAAGCGATTCCGGTAATAGGATCACCTTTAGTAGAGTTATTACGCGGAAGTGCCAGTGTGGGGCAGTCCACTTTGACTCGTTTTTATAGTTTGCACACTTTTGTATTACCTCTTCTTACTGCCGTATTTATGTTAATGCATTTCCTAATGATACGTAAGCAAGGTATTTCTGGTCCTTTATAAAGAATCTAGATCATCGAGATTTATAATCACTTATTTATCTTATTACTTGGGGAGGGACAATAATATTTCATTGCTACAAATATGGATTATTGACAAAGAATAAGACATGTATTTGGAAATTTCCCCTCAACTACACAATATTGTATTTTTTATTTGGCATGAATGAATAGTTGAAGGGAATTCTCCGAAGAGAAAATGGATTATGGGAGTGTGTGACTTGAACTATTGACTGGGCCGTGCAGAAATATGCTTTGATCTGCTACATTGTAATTCACAACCAAATGTGTCTTTGTTCCAAGCGCCGCCCCATAGCGAGGATAGGTATAGGCCGGTTCGCTTGAAGAGAGTCTTTTCTATGATCAGACCTAAGCATGCCATGCATGAATAGGCTCCGTAAGATCCAGTAGAATAAGTAATGTGACATAATCCAAATTATGTTTTAAGTATTTTACTTACTTAATAGTATGGAAATGCATTCATTTCTTCTGCATCGATCCGATTTATGATACTATCGGGGTGAAACAAAGGATCTAAAGAAGAGCAGCGGCTAGACTCTATTAGTAACAAGTAAATCCTTTGTTACGTGAAAAATCAAAATCTCATTTTGATCTATTTTGGGGATAAGGGTGAATCATAAGGGCTGAGACGACCCAGAAAGCTCTTGATCATGATCAATTTTGGAAGCCTACTTGGGTATTGAGCATTTACCTTACGAACTGAATTCCTTGCAATAGATAGTTGCCACTTCGTAAAAGGGAATCGGGTAATCTTACATATAGAATCATTCATATATGTGTGTATATGGCTAAATATAGATTTTATAAAATCTATATTTTTTTTATATGTATCCGTTTTTATATGTATCCGTTTAGTTCGGTTGATTCTTGCTTGAGCCGGATGATGAAAAATTATCATGTCCGGTTCTTTGGGGGGATGGATCTATAAGAATTCACCTATCCCAATAACAAAAAAACCTGACTTGAATGATCCTGTATTAAGAGCTAAGTTGGCTAAAGGTATGGGTCATAATTATTACGGAGAACCCGCATGGCCCAACGATCTTTTATATATTTTTCCAGTAGTAATTCTCGGTACTATTGCATGTAACGTAGGCTTAGCGGTTCTAGAACCATCAATGATTGGCGAACCTGCGGATCCATTTGCAACTCCTTTGGAAATATTACCCGAATGGTATTTCTTTCCCGTATTTCAAATACTTCGTACAGTACCCAACAAGCTGTTGGGTGTTCTTTTAATGGTTTCAGTACCCGCGGGATTATTAACAGTACCTTTTTTGGAAAATGTTAATAAATTTCAAAATCCATTTCGCCGCCCAGTAGCAACAACCGTTTTTTTAATTGGTACCGCAGTGGCCTTGGGCTTGGGTATTGGAGCAACATTACCTATTGAGAAATCCCTAACTTTAGGTCTTTTTTAAATTGATTCAGTTGTAAAATATCAGGGCGTGTGTATCTAGGGAGTAGTCGCTTCAAAGTCAAAGTGAATTCTCCCTAGATGCTTCTATTCAATTAAATTCCGGCCCGAATATCTAGGTTGGGCTAAAGGTGCAAACCCATTTCATTTTTGTTTCTATTAATATTAATAGAAACAAAAATGAAATAAATTCAATGGATTTCGAATTGATTTCAAACTTATTTGATTTTTCTTTTGTTTTGGATAAATCAATTGCGAAATGCTTTTCTATTTCTTTTCTAGAATGCCCAATATCTGTTTTACATCTTCTATGCGAAAATGTTCAATTTTCATAAGGTCTTCTTGGCTGTTAGTCAAAAGGTCGAATAATGTATGTATATTGGACTTTTTGAGACAATTATAGATCCTGGGAGACAATTCTGATTGGTCAATAAAAATAGATTTCAATACTACTTCTTTTTGATTTTTCTTTAGGTTAGCCAATCTATCATGAAAAGTAAAAAAGGGTAAAGTAACCTTGTATTGATTGTTCTCTAAATGGAAGTTTTCTTCTGTCGCCTGGAGAAAGGGAATAAATAAATCAATCAAATTCCGGGAGGCTTCATGAAGTGCTTCTTTAGGAGTTAAACTTCCATTTGTCCATATTTCTAGAAAAAGGATCTCTTGTTTTTCATTTCCATTCCCATAAGAATGAATACTATGATTCGCATTTCGAACAGGCATGAATACAGCATCTATAGGATAACTCCCGTCTTGAAAGTTATTTGGCGTTTTGATATTATATCCTCGATTCCTCTCGATTTGTAATCCAATACAGAAATCAATTGGTTCTGTTAGGCTAGCTATATGCTGCGTATTATCAACAATTTCCACAGAGGGGGGTAAGAGGATGTCTTGAGCAGTTACATCTCCAGGACCTTTGACACAAATAAACGCGTCACGAGTTCCATACAGATTACTTCTCAATACAATTTCTTTCAAATTCATTAAAATTTCATGTACTGATTCTTGAATGCCTACTATGGTAGAATATTCATGTGGAATTTTCTCAGATTTTGCGCGTGTAATACATGTTCCTTCTGTTTCTCCAAGCAAAGCTCTTCGCATTGCAATGCCTATTGTGTCGGCTTGACCTTTCATAAGCGGCGACAGAACAAAGCGTCCATAATAAAGGCGCTTACTGTCTGTTCTCGATTCAACACACTTCCACTGTAGTGTCCGAGTAGATACTTTTACTTTCTCTCGAACCATAGTAATCTTATTTGATCAGATCTTTGAGTCATTTATTTCTCTTGAAATCTCTTCAATGTTGATTTCTACACCCGTCTTTTTTTAGGGGGTCTGCAGCCATTATGTGGCATAGGGGTTACATCTCGTACGAAACTTAAAAGTATACCACTTCTACGAATAGCTCGTAATGCTGCATCTCTTCCGAGACCCGGACCTTTTATCATGACTTCTGCTCGTTGCATACCTTGATCCGCTACTGTTCGAATAGCATTTCCTGCTGCGGTTTGAGCAGCAAATGGTGTTCCTCTTCTTGTACCTCTGAATCCACAAGTACCGGCAGAGGACCAAGAAATCACCCGCCCCCGTACATCTGTAACAGTCACAATGGTGTTGTTGAAACTTGCTTGAACATGAATAACGCCCTTTGGTATTCGACGTGTACTTTTACGTGAACCAATACGTCCAGTCCTACGTGAACCATTTCTTGTTATAGATTTTGCCATATGTTATCATTTCATAAATATAAGTCAGAGCTAGATGGATATATCCATTTCATGTCAAAACAGATCTTTTCTTTTATTTTGATTTATTCATCGGTTCCTTTAGAGAGTCCCTTTTCGAAAGATTATCCTTGTCTTTGTTTATGTCTTGGGTTGGAACAAATTACTATAATTCGTCCCCTCCTACGGATCAGTCGACATTTTTCACAAATTTTACGAACGGAGGCCCTGATTTTCATAGTTGTTATTCCTTAACTGAATTTCGAATGTACTTATTGGAAGAAAATAAGTTTCTTGAAATTTTTGAACCGTGAATTGTATCCCCATAGTAAGGAATGTTGAAAAACCATCTAATCATTCGAATCCTTGTTGTGGAGTCTATAAATTATACGTCCTTCATTTGAATCATAACGACTTACTTCAATTTCGATTCTATCTCCAGCTAGTACATGTATAAAACAGTGTCGAACCCTTCCTGAAACAGAATTGCGAATTTGATTTCATTATCCAAACGAACCTGGAGCATACCATTGGGAAGTGATTCCGTAATTAAACCTTCATAAATTCTTTTTTGGTCTTTCATTCCAGGCAAATCCTCCTTGAAGTATCAACTAATGTAGGAGGAGTGATATTAGACAATTTTTTTCTTTTTTTTTTCACAAATAGGAAGTTCTGTATCCAATTCGGATAGTAGAAAGATTACCATATATAACACAAAATTTCTCCGCCGATTCCTTCTAGTCGAGCCGCTCGGTCTGTCATTATACCCTGAGAAGTAGAGAGAATTACAATTCCCATCCCGTCTAAAATTCTAGGAATTCTTTGATAGTTAGAATAGATTCGGAGACCTGGTCGACTGATTCGTTTTAAATTGAAAAGAGTTCTATTTCTATATGGCCCTTTCCTATTCCTTCTATGTCGTAGGGTTAAAACCAAAAAAGATTTGTTGTTTTCCACAAGTTTCCTTACATTTTCGAGAAAACCCTCTCGTAAAAGTATTTTAACAATGTTTTCGGTGATGTTAGTAGACGCTATTCGAACCATTCCTTTTCTATTCATGTCAGCATTTCGTATAGAAGTTATTATGTCAGCAATAGTGTCCTTGCCCATGATAAACTCAAATTATTGTTGCTTGCGAATTTGGATATAATCAACATGTTTTTTTGTTTATAAAAATTATTAAAAGTATATGCGTGAGACATAATCTACTAATTTATTTTATCTATTTTATTTATCTATTTGAATTAAATACTATCACTCTATTGCGGTCTCATCTTATATCTTATAATACCTCAGGTGCTAATGAAACTATTTTAGTAAAATTTAACTGTCTTAATTCCCGGGCGATCGCGCCAAAAACTCGAGTTCCTTTTGGATTTCCTTCTTGATCAATGACAACTGCCGCATTGTCATCATATCGTATGATCATACCGTTGTCACGTTTGAGTTCTTTACAAGTACGTACAATTACGGCTCTGATCACTTCTGATCTTTCTAGAGGTGTATTTGGTACTGCTTCCTTGATCACAGCAACAATAACGTCACCAATATGAGCATATCGGCGATTACTAGCTCCTATGATTCGAATACACATCAATTCTCGGGCTCCGCTATTGTCTGCTACATTCAAATGGGTTTGAGGTTGAATCATATCATTTTTTTAATCTGTTTTTTTAATGTCAAATTTTTAATGTCAAAAAAGTAAAGCAAGGGGCGAAGTTCAAAAAAACCTGAAATTTTTTTTATACCCAGGACCTCTTTCCTTTGATTTTCCATTCCTATTCAGAAATAATGAATTGAGTTCTTATAGGCATTTTGGACGCCGCTATTGAAATAGCCTTTCGAGCTATATTTTCGGCTACTCCACTCATTTCATAAAGTATTCTGCCCGGTTTAACCACAGCTACCCAATATTCGGGGGATCCTTTCCCCGAACCCATACGGGTTTCCGTGGGTCTTACTGTAACCGGTTTGTCTGGAAATATACGTACCCATATTTTTCCACCCCGGCGTACATTTCGTGTCATTGCGCGGCGCCCCGCTTCAATTTGTCTAGATGTGATCCAGGCAGGTTCAAGTGCTTGAAGAGCATATCTACCGAAACAAATATGATTACCTCGGTAAGATACTCCTTTCATTCTTCCTCTATGTTGTTTACGGAATCTTGTTCTTTTGGGGTTATAGTTGAAGGTTCTTTCTCAAGTCCATCTCTACTACAGAACTGGACATGAGAGTTTCTTCTCATCCAGCTCCTCGCGAATGAAACGACTAAAAAAGATTTTATCAAGATATACATATATTTAATAAAGAATATACTGAATCACAGTCATAGGATTCTTTGAAATTTCATCTACATCTAATTAATCTATTCGAATTTTGTATATCGTGTTTCGATCTATAATGAAACATGTATTCTATTTATAGATAATGTTAATG